ATGCATATTTTTAATAATATAAATAGAAGCGGTTTTGGAGCCCCAGTACATTACTCGAGATTTTCCTATTTCGGGGGGTTAATAGGGGTGTTAGAAATCCCGGGAGGTGTAGGGGGAGTAGGGGGTTTTACTCGTATAAACCAAGGGGGTATATTAGGTATTTCACGATTGATCGTTCATTCCTTATGTACTTGAAAGTCTTTTATGAAATTCTTTAAATAAAGTCATTTCAACATTCATAATATTTTGGATAGTTCAGTTCTAAATGTCCAACCTTGTTAGACAGATCTGTGTGCACTCTGAAATGTCCATTGAGATGAGAAAAAAAGAAAACCCCTTGCCCTATGGAAAGAACGCTCGGCATGCTGGGTAAAGAGTCGTATGGTTACCACCATTAACTTATGTAAGCGTCGATAAAAGTGTGAGGAATAGAATCGATATATGCGCCTGAAGTAGGAACCAAATGCCAGGAATAATTCACTGTGTACGACCCCACGAATATTTGTCCCTGACCATCAATAATAACCGTGATTACCAGTTATCAACTGATGTCACTCTCTTATTGGGTAATATGGTTAAAATTATGGGATGTTCGTAAACGTATATATATACTTATGATGTGTAGTGGAGTTTTATTTATCGTTATTACTTTTTAATTTATTATAATTCTTAAATGAATGGTTTTGGTATACCTTAGTTTATAATTTAAAATATTATGATGGTTAAAACCCTAGAATGTTGATAAAACATATATGTACTTGAATAATATTGAAATGTTTAATAAAAATTAATGGTGAAATTACATACTAGTATTTGCAGATTTGCATGCAAAGAATAGTTTAATTAGAATTCTAGCTTTGGGGGCTAAGAGGTGGGGTTTAATTCCCCTTTCTTTGAGGCGGCGGCGGCGGCGGCGGGGATTTTCCCTCACGTGTTCTTAGCAGGAAGGAGGAATTTAACCTCCGGCGTTCGGCTTACAAGACCGACGCTCTAAACTCTGAGCTACTAGTGCAAATTCATTCAAGAGCTTTATTCTCTAGGTGACTTGCTAAGGGTATGATTAATAAGAATAAAGCGAAGTAAATAAGAGAAGCCGCTTGTCCAATAATAATATAGGGGTGTTCTACTGGCATGCCCCCAATTCAAGTAAGGATGGCAACGTCTGCTACGAGTGTTCAGAATAGAAATTGTGTAATAGGGCGAAATGTGAGTCCTCGTTGTTTAGATGCATGAAGTAGTGGAACTAATATTAAAATAAGGATTGAAAATAATAGAGCTAGTACACTCCCTAGTTTATTAGGAATTGATCGTAAAATTGCATATGCAAATAGGAAATATCATTCTGGTTTAATATGGGGAGGAGTGACTAGTGGATTTGCTGGAGTAAAATTGTCTGGGTCTCCTAGAAGGTTTGGTGAGAATAAAGATAGGGTTGTTAGAGCAATTAGTAAGATAGCGAATCCTAGAAGGTCTTTATACGAGAAGTAAGGGTGAAAAGAGATTTTGTCTGCATCTGAGTTAAGGCCTAAAGGGTTATTTGCTCCGGTTTCATGTAGGAAAAGAAGATGAATTATTGTTGCTGCTGCAATAATAAATGGAAATAAGAAATGAAATGCAAAGAAACGAGTGAGAGTGGCATTGTCTACTGAAAATCCCCCTCAAATTCATTGTACGAGAATATTACCAATATAAGGGATAGCGGATAATAAATTAGTAATAACTGTGGCTCCTCAAAACGATATTTGACCTCATGGGAGGACGTATCCTACGAAAGCTGTTATTATAACTAGGAGTAGGAGAATTACCCCCACATTCCATGTTTCTTTATACAGATAGGACCCATAATAAAGTCCTCGTCCGATGTGGAGGTAGATGCAGATGAAGAAAAAAGAAGCACCGTTAGCATGAATGTTTCGAATTAGTCATCCATAGTTTACATCACGGCAAATATGTGCAACGGATGAGAAAGCTGTTGCAATATCAGAGGTGTAATGTATGGCTAAAAATAGGCCCGTTAAAATTTGTGTAATTAAGCAAAGGCCTAGTAAGGAGCCGAAGTTTCATCAGGCTGAAATATTAGAAGGGACGGGTAGATCTACTAGTGCGTGATTAGCGATTTTTAGGAGGGGGTGAGTTTTTCGTAGGCTTGCCATTATGTTTTTATAGTTGAAATACAACGGTGGTTTTTCAGGCCATAAGTTCTGGTTAGATTCCAGGTAAAAATTATGACTTATGTTATGTTTTTGCTTACAGTGGGTTTAGTATTAGGGTTGGTGGGAGTAGCATCGAATCCTTCCCCTTATTTTGCTGCTTTGGGTTTGGTTTTAGTTGCAGGGGTTGGTTGTGGGTTACTAGCTAGTTATGGTGGGGCTTTCTTATCTTTAGTTTTATTTCTGATTTACTTAGGAGGGATATTAGTTGTGTTTGCTTATTCGGCAGCATTGGCTGCTGAGCCTTACCCTGAGAGTTGAGGAAGTCGTTCTGTCCTAGTTTATATAGCTATTTATTTAGTTGTAGTGGTATTAGCTTTTTTAATGTTTTGGGGGGGTTGATATGATATTTCATGGACATGTTCTTGTGATATTTCAGATTTTATAGCTGTATATGTAAATGTGGCAGGCGTAGGAATAATATACTCATTAGGGGGTATGACTTTATTAATTAGTGCTTGAGTTCTGTTATTAACACTTTTTGTTGTGTTAGAATTAACTCGAGGTTTATCTCGAGTGGACTTTCGTGCTATCTAGATTATAAAAAATAACATTATTAGGCATATGGTTAGAAAATATAAAGTGAGATAAGTTTTAATTATACCTTGTTGAACATTACTTACAGAAGAAGCAATAGGTAAGTTTATGTAAGTTAATGCTTTTGGTCCAGTTTTTTCTAATCAGGTTTGATCAATTGATCGGGTTGCGATAGTTTGTCCTATAGTTAAGGAAATTAAAGGTGAGAAGCGGTGAATAATTATTGGGAAAAAGCCTAATATATTTGAGAATATAAAGGAGTTGATTTTGGATAGGGGTTTATTTTGATTAGTTGTAATGGAGGCTAAGTCTAGGGCAATAAGGAGACCTAATACCGATACAACCAGTGCACTTAGTTTTAGTAGGGGTGTTATTGTTATAATTGGTAAATTTGGTAAATTAATATTATAGGTAAGTAAGAATCCTGAAATAATACTCCCTCAAGCGAGTCGCTTGAGGGGGTTAATTAGTAATTGGTTATTTTCATTAATGGGAGATAGAGGTTTAAATCGTGGGTGACCTATAGCTACGAAAAAGACAATTCGTAGGCTGTAGGCAGCTGTAAATGAGGTGGCGATAATGGTTAAGGTAAGGGCTCAGGCGTTAATATGGGAAGTATTAAGAGCTTCAATAATAGCATCTTTGGAAAAAAAACCTGCTAGGAAAGGGGTTCCTGTAAGAGCTAAGCTCCCGATAGTTAGGCATGATGATGTAATTGGGGTTAAGTTAAATAATTCCCCCATTTTGCGGATATCTTGTTCGTCGTTTAAGCTGTGAATGATTGAACCTGAACATAAAAATAACATAGCTTTGAAGAAGGCATGTGTGCAGATGTGTAAAAAAGCAAGTTCAGGTTGATTGAGGCCGATAGCTACTATTATAAGACCCAATTGACTTGATGTAGAAAAAGCAACAATCTTTTTTAGGTCATTTTGAGTTAGGGCACAGGTAGCAGTAAACAATGTTGTAAGGGCTCCTAGACATAGGCAAATAGTGGTAACTGTTTGGTTTGTGCTTAGGAGGGGGTTTATTCGAATTAATAGAAAAATGCCTGCAACAACTATTGTACTTGAATGCAGTAGGGCAGATACCGGCGTAGGACCTTCCATGGCGGCCGGTAGTCACGGGTGAAGGCCAAATTGGGCGGATTTGCCGGTAGCGGCAAGAACTAGGCCGAGGAGGGGTAGTGTGAGATCAAGTTCTTTAGCTATAATAAATATTTGCTGTATTTCTCAGCAATTAATGTTGGTTGCAAATCAAGCTATTGCTAGAATTAATCCGATATCACCTACTCGGTTGTATAATACTGCTTGGAGTGCTGCAGTGTTAGCGTCCGTTCGGCCATATCATCAGCCAATTAGAAGAAATGATATAATTCCTACTCCCTCTCAACCGATAAAAAATTGAAATATATTATTTGCAGAAACTAATGTAATTATTGCGATGAGAAATACAAGTAGATATTTAAAAAATCGATTTATATATGGGTCGGTATGTATATATCAAGATGCAAATTCTAAAATGGCTCAAGTAACATATAATGCAATGGGTGTAAACAATGTTGAATAGTAGTCAAACTTAAAGCTAATACTGATATCAAATGTTAAGGTATTTGTTCATGTTCAGGCCGTAACTACCACTTCAGCACCTTCATTGAGAAATAAGCAAAGGGGGATTAGGCTAACGAAGAATAATAGTTTGACTGCTGTTTTTACTTGAACTAAAGATCAATTAGGTGGTAGTCAGGTTGTGGTCAGTGATGTTAAAATTGGGTAAATTAGAATCAGGAAAGTAATGATTATACTGGATGCTATAATTAGGGGTGAGGTATGCATAGCTGCTACTTGGATTTGCACCAAGAGTTTTTGGTTCCTAAGACCAATGGATGGGCTATTATCCTTTAGAAGCTTGGCGAAGGAGCCCGGGTATTAACCCGGGAGGCGAAAATTAGCAGTTTTCGTTGCTTATGCCTCTTTCGGTGAATAGAAGGATATTAGTCTTCATTTCTAGAATCACAATCTAGTGTTTTCGTTAAACTATATTTACAAGTGGTTCAAGCTCAAATTAGTTCTGGTTTAAAAATTAATATCATTAGAGGTAGTATGTGAAGGGCTAGTAGTAAGTGTTCACGAGAATGTGAAGGTTCTAATGTCAAGATGTGTGTGGGGAGGGGGCCTCGCTGGGTTATTAAGAATATATAGAGTGAATAACTGGCTGTAATTAGAGTTCCTAAACCTGTTAAAGCAATAGTTCATCAAGATCAGTTAAAAAGTGAGGTAATAATTATTAATTCACCTATTAGATTGGGTAATGGGGGAAGTGCTAAATTTGCGAGACTTGTAAGAAATCATCACGTAGCTATTAAAGGGAGAGCTACTTGTAATCCTCGGGCTAAAATTATTGTTCGACTGTGAGTTCGTTCATAGTTTGTATTAGCTAGACAAAATAGAGCGGATGAAGTTAATCCGTGAGCGATTATTAGAATTAATGCACCAGTAATACCCCAAGAAGTTTGAGTTAAAATACCGGCTACAACTAGGCCTATATGACTAACAGAAGAATAAGCAATAAGGGATTTTAAATCGGTCTGACGTAGGCAAATTGATCCTGTTATAATAACCCCCCATAATGCTAAAATAATAAAGGGGTAGCTAAGTTCTTTATTTAGGGGCTCTAAAATGCTCAATATTCGGATTATACCGTAACCCCCTAGTTTAAGAAGAACAGCTGCAAGAATTATAGAGCCTGCAATTGGTGCTTCTACATGGGCCTTAGGTAGTCATAGGTGAACGCCATAAAGTGGTATTTTTACTAAAAAAGCTAGTAAACAAGCTGCTCATCAAAATTTATCTGCATATGATAGTAAGCTTATAGGGTCATTATACTGAAGAGTAATGATGGATAAGGATCCTATAGAATTTTGTAAAATAAGTAAGGCCACAAGAAGTGGTAAGGAGCCTATAAGGGTATAAAAAAGAAAATATGTTCCTGCATTAAGTCGTTCTGTTTGGTTACCTCATCGGGTGATGAGGATTAATGTGGGAATAAGGGTTGCTTCAAATATTACATAAAACATAATAAGTTCTGTTGCGCTGAAGGCTAGAATTAGAAAAAATTGTAGGGATGTCAGGAGTGTAATATACATACGTTGTCGGTTTTTAGGTTCTGAAGAGGTATGATTTTGACTGGCAAGAATAGTTAGTGGTAAAAGTCAGCAAGTGAGGATTAAAAGAGGTGTGGAAATGGGGTCCGTAGCTATGAAGTTATTAACTGAGTTTCATCCAGTGTCCAATACATTATTTAATCAAGCGAAGCTAGCTAAAGCAATTATTAAGCTGTGAACTATTGTTGTAGTTCAAAGCCATTTTGCACGTACTAACCAGGTGGTGGGGATAAGTATAATAGTAGGTAGAAGAATTTTTAACATTGTAAAAGATTAAGATTTTGAAGGTGGTCAGAGCCGTGTGTTCGAGCAGTAGCTACAAGTAAGGCAAGACCGGCTCCTGCCTCACAAGCTGAGAATGCAAGGAGAAGCATTGGAGAGGCTAAGAAATTAGAAGAATCTAATTGAAGTGTTCATAATGATAATGCAATAAATAACGACAGTATTATGCCTTCAAGGCATAGGAGGGCTGAAAGAAGGTGTGTTCGATGGAAGGCTAGACCTGACAAACCTAGCAGAAAAGCTGATGAAAAGGCAAAATGAGAGGGGGTCATTGGACAATTGTGGGGTTAAACCACAAGCTTTTGAGTCGAAATCAAAGGTTTTATTTAAACTAATTATCCATTCAGCTCATTCTAGGCCTCCTTGAAGTCATTCATAAATTAGACCTAAAGTAAGAAGAGTTAAAACAGCTGACGTTCAAAGAAAGGTGTTAGTTGGAGAACTTAATTGATCACTTCAAGGTAGTGGTAAAAGCAGGGCAATTTCTAAGTCAAAAAGGAGAAAGAGAATGGCGATTAAGAAGAATCGAAGAGAAAACGGAAGTCGGGCGCTTCCCAGGGGATCGAAGCCACATTCATACGGGGATAATTTTTCATAATCAGGACTTATTAGTGGGAGTCAGAATGAAATTATTATTAATAAAGCACATAAGGTGGTAGTTAATAAAATAATGGTTATAATAAGATTCATTATTTTTCCGTGGTTTTTAACCAAGATCGGGTGATTGGAAGTCACTTATACTACGTTGTACTAGAAAAATTATGAGCCTCATCAATAGATAGAGATGTAGAGGAAAAGTCATACAACATCTACAAAATGTCAGTATCAGGCAGCAGCTTCAAAGCCGAAGTGATGATCAGATGTAAAATGAAAATTAATTTGACGCAATAGGCATACAGCTAGGAAAGTGGAGCCAATAATTACGTGGAGACCATGAAAACCTGTTGCTACGAAGAATGTAGAGCCATATACGCCATCTGCAATTGTAAAAGGGGCTTCGTAATATTCTATTGCTTGAAGGGCAGTAAAGTAAAATCCTAAAAGAATTGTAAGAGTTAAAGATTGAATAGCTTGTTTCCGTTGGCCTTCCATAATACTATGATGTGCCCAAGTAACTGTTACACCAGATGCAAGGAGGACAGCAGTATTTAATAAAGGCACTTCGAAAGGATCTAAGGCATTAATACCTGTTGGAGGTCAACATCCACCCAGTTCAGGGGTTGGAGCAAGGCTTGAGTGATAAAAGGCTCAGAAAAAGCCTAAAAAGAAAAATACTTCGGAAGTAATAAAAAGAATTATACCGTATCGAAGGCCTTTTTGGACTGGGGGAGTGTGGTGACCTTGAAAGGTTCCCTCCCGAATAATATCTCGTCATCATTGATATATGGTTAAGAGTAAAAGAGCTAAACCTAAAGTTATTAGAATGGTGGAATGATAATGAAATCAAATTGCGAGTCCAGATGTTATTAAAAGAGCAGCAATTGCACCTGTGAGTGGTCAAGGGCTGGGGTCAACTATATGGTAAGCATGTGCTTGGTGGGCCATTATTTATTAAATGTTTTCTTGTAAATATAAGCTAATTAGTAGGACGAAGACGTATGCTTGAATTATAGCTACGGCTACTTCTAATAGTGTTAATATAAATAATAAGGCGGTTGTTAAAATAGCTACAGTTGTTATAAGTGGAAGAAGTACAAAAGCTGCTGTTGCAATAAGTTGAATTAATAAGTGACCGGCTGTTAAATTAGCTGTTAATCGAACACCTAGTGCTAGAGGGCGGATGAATAGGCTGATGGTTTCAATAATAATTAGTACCGGGATAAGTAACGTTTGAGTACCTTCAGGAAGAAGATGTCCTAAGGCATGGGTTGGTTGGTTTCGTATACCGATGATGACAGTAGCAAGTCATAAGGGTACTGCAAAGCCTATATTTATAGATAGTTGAGTGGTGGGTGTAAAGTATAAGGTAAAAAGACCTAGTATATTTAGGGTAATAAGAAATAATATTAAGGAAGTTAGTAAGATTGCCCATTTGTGACCCCCTAAATTTAAAGGAAGAAGTAATTGTTGTGTAAATCGATTAATAAATAAGCTTTGTAAAGTTAATAGTCGATTATTTAGCCATCGAGATGAGGGGGAAGGGTACAGAATTCATGGAAGTGTAAGGGCAAGGGCAATTAAAGGAATACCTAAGAAAGTGGGACTTGCAAATTGATCAAAAAAGTTTAGTGTCATGGTCAGTTTCAGGGTTTTGTTTGAAAGGTTTTTGTATCTCGAGGAGATGGTTCGTTAGGGTAGGTGTGAGCTAGTACTTTAGAGGGGATAAGTGTTAAGAAAATAAGTCAGGAAAAAATTAAAATTATTAATCAAGGGGCAGGGTTTAATTGGGGCATATCACTAAGGGTGATTGGGAGTCACCAATCTTTAGCTTAAAAGGCTAATGCTAATCCCCATTTAGCTTCTTAGTGAGATGTCTTCTAGTATTGTAGCTGATCAGTTTTCAAAGTGTTCAAGAGGAACGGCCTCGACTACAATAGGCATAAAGCTGTGGTTGGCTCCACAAATTTCGGAGCATTGTCCATAAAAAACTCCAGGGCGTGATGTAATAAAAGCTGTTTGATTAAGACGTCCTGGTACCGCATCTATTTTTACCCCTAGGGCTGGGAGTGCTCATGAATGTAGAACATCTTCTGCAGATACTAAAACACGAATTGGGGATTCTACTGGGACAACCATTCGATAGTCAACCTCAAGTAGTCGAAATTGCCCGGGATTTAATTCTTGTGTTGGGATTATATATGAATCAAAGGTAAGATCTGTATAATCTGTATACTCATAGCTTCAGTACCATTGGTGTCCTATGGCTTTGACTGTTAGATGGGGGTTATTGACTTCGTCTATAAGATATAAAATTCGTAATGATGGAAGTGCAATAAGGATCAAAATAATTGCTGGTAATAAGGTTCAGATAATTTCCACTTCTTGGGAATCTAAAATATATTTATTTGTTAGCTTAGTGGTAATTATAGCTACAATAATATAAAGTACTAAGGTGCTAATAAGGAATACAATCATTAGGGCATGGTCATGAAAGTGAAGAAGTTCTTCTATTACAGGGGAAGCTGCATCTTGAAAACCTAGTTGTGAGGGGTGTGCCATTATATAAGATACGTCGGATTTTAACCGGCAATTTTGTCTCGACAAGGCAATGTAATTTTTCTACTAGTATCTTATAAAGAAAGTGACAGAGCGGTTATGTGGTCGATTTGAAATCGATACATGGGGGTTCAACTCCTCCCTTTCTCGTTAATTGTGTTGAATTTGAACAAATGCTGGTTCTTCAAAGGTATGATAGGGAGGGAGGCATCCATGTAATCATTCAACATTAGTCATTGTTATTTCAACTGTAAAAACTTCTCGTTTAGATACAAAGGCTTCTCAGATAATAAATAAAAATATGATAACGGCCACTAATGAGACTAAAGAACCTATGGAGGAGACTGTATTTCAAAGGGTGTAGGCGTCGGGATAATCTGAATATCGACGAGGTATTCCTGCCAAGCCTAGGAAATGTTGAGGGAAGAAAGTGAGATTTACACCAGTAAATATAAGTGCAAAGTGAATTTTTGTTCAAGTGCTATGAAGAGTATAACCAGTAAATAAAGGGAACCAGTGTACAAAGGCTGCTACGATAGCAAAGACGGCCCCTATTGATAATACATAATGAAAGTGGGCTACTACATAGTATGTATCGTGTAGAACAATATCTAAAGACGAGTTGGCTAGTACAATGCCTGTTAAGCCTCCCACTGTAAAGAGAAAAATAAAGCCTAATGCTCAGAGTAGAGGTGTTTCTCATTTAATAGAAGCTCCGTGCAGAGTTGCTAATCAGCTAAAAACTTTAACCCCGGTGGGAATTGCAATAATTATGGTAGCAGAAGTAAAGTAAGCTCGGGTATCAACATCTATTCCTACTGTAAATATGTGATGCGCCCATACGATAAATCCAAGAAGTCCGATTGCTATTATTGCTCATACTATACCTATATAGCCAAAAGGTTCCTTTTTACCTGAGTAATAAGCTACAATATGGGAAATTATCCCGAATCCTGGTAAAATAAGAATATAAACTTCTGGATGTCCAAAAAATCAGAATAAGTGTTGGTAGAGGATCGGGTCACCCCCTCCAGCTGGATCAAAGAAGGTGGTATTTAGGTTTCGGTCTGTTAATAATATTGTGATGCCAGCAGCAAGTACAGGAAGAGATAAAAGAAGTAGTACAGCTGTAATTAAAACGGATCATACAAATAAAGGGGTCTGATATTGTGATAAAGCAGGAGGTTTTATATTAATAATGGTTGTAATAAAATTAATTGCACCAAGAATAGATGAAACTCCTGCAAGATGTAGAGAAAAAATTGTTAGGTCAACAGAAGCTCCTGCATGAGCTAGATTACCAGCTAATGGTGGGTATACGGTTCAACCGGTTCCTGCGCCAGCTTCTACACCAGAAGAAGCAAGTAGAAGTAAAAAGGAAGGGGGTAATAATCAGAAGCTTATATTGTTCATGCGAGGAAATGCTATATCCGGGGCTCCAATTATTAAGGGAACCAGTCAATTGCCAAAACCTCCAATCATAATAGGTATTACTATAAAGAAAATTATTACAAAAGCGTGTGCAGTAACAATTACATTATAAATCTGGTCGTCCCCAAGAAGGGCTCCAGGCTGGCTTAGTTCTGCTCGGATTAGTAGGCTTAAAGCTGTGCCTACTATACCGGCTCAGGCACCAAATACTAGGTAGAGAGTGCCGATATCTTTATGATTAGTCGAGAAAAATCAACGTGTGATTGCCACAGGTAGGATGGCTGAGTAAGCGGTGGATTGTAATCCCACATACAGAGGTTTAAGTCCTCTTCTTATCAGGCCCCGAGGTATTTCATATAAGATTGCAAATCTTAAGAAGCAGGCTAATTTCCCTGCCGGGGCTTTCCCCCGCCTTTTCCGCCTTCAGGGGGGGGAAAGTAGATGGATGCCCGCTGGTTTAGGCATTTAGCTGTTAACTAAAATTTTGTAGGATCGAGGCCTTCCCATCTAGAAAGGCTTTGGCTTAATTAAAGCGTCTGTTTTGCATATAGAAGATGTGGGTTAATGTCCTGCAAGTCTTATAGAGATTAGGGGATTTTAACCCCTACTTAAAGCTTTGAAGGCTTTTGGTCTTATTTATCCTAAATCTCTAAAAGTGAAAGAGTGAGGTTGCGGTCGGTGAGAGTGGTAAAAGTAGAAGGGTACTAGCGGTAGTGATTGAAAGTAGGAGTGTATTTTGTGTTAGTGTAAATCGTCAAGGGGTTGAGTTGTCTAAAGTGTTAGGGCCAATTGTTAAAGTAATAGCATAAGTCAATCGAAGGTAGAAGTATAAACTTAGTAGTGCACTAAGTGCAGCAATTGTAGCCGTTAGGGGAAGATTTTGTTTCGTTAACTCTTGTAAAATTAGTCATTTTGGTATAAAACCTCAAAGAGGTGGGAGTCCGCCTAAGGATAAAAGAATTAAAGGGGTTAGGGCTATGAGTGCAGGAGCTTTAGTTCAGGATATAGCTAAAGTATTAATATTTGTTGCTTTGTTTAGTTTAAACACTATGAAAGTAGAAGTAGTTATAATTATGTATGTTAATAGGGCTAAAATGCTTAGAGAGGGTGAAAATTTAAGGATTATTACTATTCAACCAAGGTGTGCAATCGAAGAATATGCCAAAATTTTTCGGAGTTGTGTTTGGTTTAAACCACCTCATCCGCCAACAAAGGTTGAAAGTACCCCTAAGACAATTAGTAGGGTTGGATTTAAGTTATGTATTTGGTAAAGTAGGGCAAAGGGAGCTAGTTTTTGTCAAGTAGATAGGATTAGTCCTGTAGTGAGATCTAAACCTTGTAGTACATCAGGGAGTCAGGCATGAGTTGGAGCAAGTCCAATTTTGAGTGCAAGGGCTAAGGTGATTAAGGTAATTGGAAAAGGGTGGGACATCTCTTGGAGTTGTCATTGTCCTGTTAGTCAAGCGTTGGTAGTGGCAGCAAATAAAAGTACAGCTGCTGCTGTAGCTTGAGTTAAGAAGTACTTAGTAGTTGCTTCTACGGCTCGTGGGTGATGATGTTGGGCTATTAATGGCATAATTGCTAATGTATTAATTTCAAGTCCTATCCAGGCAATTAGTCAGTGAGAGCTTGCAAATGTAATGGTTGTACCTAAGCCTAAGCTAAAGAGTAAGGTGGCTAAAATGTAGGGGTTCATTAGTAAAAGAAGGATTTTAACCTACATGTTTGGGGTATGGGCCCAAAAGCTTAATTAGCTGATTTTACTAGAAAGTGGTGTAGTGGAAGCACTAAGAGTTTTGATCTCTTAAGGTAGGGTTCAAATCCCTTCTTTTTAAGGAGTTGAGGGGATTTTAACCCCTATAATTCACTCTATCAAAGTGACCCTTTACTTCAGGCACAAATCCTTATTAAAATATTGGGGGTAGACCTGCAAATGAAATTGGCAGGGCGAGGTGTCATAGGATTAGGGCTAGGGCTAATGGCAGGAAATTCTTTCAGATTAGGTGCATTAGTTGGTCATAGCGAAAGCGAGGGTAGGAGGCTCGTACTCATACAAATAGTATAGAAAGAATGGCTGCCTTAGTTATTATATTAATTGTTGTAAGCTCTGGAATGCCGGGAAAGTGTGAGGCACCTAGAAATAGGACTGTTGATAGTGTATTTATTATTAAAATGTTAGCATATTCGGCTAGGAAAAAAAGGGCAAATGGCCCTCCTGCGTACTCTACATTAAATCCTGATACTAGTTCAGATTCTCCCTCAGTTAAATCAAAGGGAGCTCGGTTGGTTTCTGCAAGTGTTGAGATATACCATATTGCTGCTAGAGGTCATGTTGGGATAATTAATCAAATAGCTTCTTGAGCCAGGTTGAATGTTTGTAGTGTAAATCCCCCGGTTAAAATAATAGAGCTTAATAAGATTAGGCCTAAGCTTACTTCGTATGAAATCGTCTGAGCAACTGCTCGTAAAGCTCCAATTAGAGCATATTTTGAGTTGGATGCTCATCCTGACCCTAGAATAGAGTATACTGCAAGACTTGATAGAGCTAAAATAAATAAAATACTTAAGTTTAAGTCTGCTATAGGGTAGGGTAAAGGTATAGGAGTTCAAAGTATCAAAGCAAGTGTTAAGGCAAATATTGGTGTAAAAATGAATAAAAAGGGGGTGGAGGTTGAGGGTCGGATGGGTTCTTTAATAAAAAGTTTTAGTCCATCTGCAATTGGTTGTAAAAGACCATATGGTCCTACAATGTTAGGTCCCTTGCGTAACTGTATATAGCCTAAGATCTTTCGTTCAACAAGTGTTAAAAAAGCTACAGCTAGTAAAATAGGGATAATAAATGTTAAAGGGTTAATAAAGTGTGTAATCAATGTTATGAGCATAGTTAGGGAGAGGATTTGGACCTCTGTTTAAAGAGCTTAAGTCTTTTGCATTTACCGGGCTCTGCCACCCCAACATGCCTTAATTTCAGGCTGAGGGGGGTATGCCCTCTTGCCTTATTTAGTTATTTTCATTAGGTGGGGGTGAGGCTTACTTTGAGCATGGGCCTCTTCTTTTCGGTCCTTTCGTACTAGAAAAGATCATTTCATAGATAGAAACTGACCTGGATTACTCCGGTCTGAACTCAGATCACGTAGGACTTTAATCGTTGAACAAACGAACCCTTAATAGCGGTTGCACCATTAGGATGTCCTGATCCAACATCGAGGTCGTAAACCCCCTTGTCGATATGGGCTCTTAAAGGGGATTGCGCTGTTATCCCTAGGGTAACTCGGTTCGTTGTTCGGCATTGCCGGATCATACGGTCAGATATTCTGTTCCTTAGAGTGGGAACTCTTAGTTTTGGAAAGGTACTTCCAGTCCTCATGGGGGTTTTTTATTACCCCGCGGTCGCCCCAACCAAAGACATTTAGACAGGTTCCATTCGATTTATTCCTTTATTAGGGTTATTTGACATAGTCTGCCTTTCGTCTAAAGCTCCATAGGGTCTTCTCGTCTTATGTTATTATTTCCGCTTCTGCACGGAAAGATCAATTTCATTGACTTAGAAAAGGAGACAGTTAAGCCTTCGTTATGCCATTCATACAGGTCTTCATTTAAAAGACAATTGATTGCGCTACCTTTGCACGGTCAGAATACCGCGGCCGTTGAACTTGTGGTCACTGGGCAGGCGGGACCTCTTATTTTATAATAGTCAAGAGGCGATGTTTTTGGTAAACAGGCGGGGCTTGTGTTTGCCGAGTTCCTTCTTTTCTTTTTAGCCTTTCCTAGGTAGCACACCAGTGTGGGTTTAACGGTTTCTTAGTAAATAGTTTTCCTGGGTTATAATTCATTACCCTCTTTTTTTGGGACCGTTAAATTTCGGTGGGTAGTCCATGCCGATATACACGTGTGCGTGGAGAGAATCTACATCTCTTATTACTCATATTAGCATAATCTCTTCTATGAAAGCATAAAATGACCTGTTAAATCTAGGGGATTCAGAGTATGTTATCAGAATCATAGGGTGTAAAGATGTGTTTGAGCTATAACGCTTTCTATAAGGATGGCTGGTTTTAAGCCCACCTAAACATTTATCCTTATTTTATATGATCATTATCCACCTATAAAAGTTGTTTCTTGTTTCAAAGGAGCTGTACCTCCTTTGACTAACTCTTTTAGTTTCTTGAAGTCTAATGTTTACATTGACAAAAGAAGCCGAAAGGCTGAACTTCTATCCATTTCTCAGGTAACCAGCTATAACTAAGTTCGGTAGGTTTATCACCTCTACTCAAAGTTCTTCCCACTCTTTTGCCACAGAGACGGGTGTGCCCTAAAATAGGCTGTCTTGGAGTAGCTCACTTAGTTTCGGGGGTTCAGACTAAAGTTCTCTTTGCCTGAATATTTCTAGCTAAAACATGATGCAAAAGGTACGAGTTGTTGACTCTGCTTTTTTAAGCTTTACTGGTTTATTTCATTTCTCTTTCAACGTTCCCTTGCGGTACTTTCTCTATTGCGCCTAGATCCTTTTTTGTCACCCGTACTAAGGGGGAAAAATGATTTGTTAATTAAGTTAAGTGTATTAGTGATAGTTAATATTTATTACTTATTCAGGTGGGGGGCTAGTTAATGGGCTCAGGGTATCCTGATTTGCACAGGAGACTTCTCAGTGTAGGGGAGATGCTTTTCTAGTTTAGCTATACTCTGATGTTTTTCCAAGTGCACCTTCCGGTACACTTACCATGTTACGACTTGCCTCCCCTTTATATATTTGTATGATTTAGATATAAATTTTTTGAGATTTTGGGGAGAGTGACGGGCGGTGTGTGCGTGCTTTAGGGCCGATTTCAGTAAAACACTCTATTTTTTACTTACTTCTAAATCCTCCTTTAGACAGACATTTCATTTTGTCGTTCGTTTTCGCTGAATTAGCGAATGTAGCCCATTTCTTCCCCTTCCATGCACTACACCTCGACCTAACGTTTTAGGCTGTGCCAATTTTTGCTTACTATGAGTCCTTCACAGGGTAAACTGACGACGGTGGTATATAGGCGGAAAAAGGCTAGGAAGGGTGAGGTTTAACGGGGGTTATCGGTTCTAGAACAGGCTCCTCTAGGTGGATCTAAAGCACCGCCAAGTCCTTTGGGTTTTAAGCTTATGCTCGTAGTTCCCAGGCGGATGGGGGTAGTAACACCCTATCAATGTTTAGGGCTAGGCATAGTGGGGTATCTAATCCCAGTTTGTGTCATAGCTTTCGTGGGTTCAGGATATATAAAGCCACTTTCGTGATTGTTCTTCTTACTTTCGGGTGCGTATAACAGCCTTGACAGTATTTGACTTTAGTTTTAATTTTCCTTAACCACCCTTTACGCCGATATTTTACAACTTGGGCCTCTCGTATAACCGCGGTAGCTGGCACGAGTTTAACCGGCCCTATTAGCTTTAACTAAGTCAAGTTTTCACTTATAGCTTAATATTTATCACTGCTGAATTCCCTTGGGGGTGTGGCTAAGCAAGGTGTCGTGGGCTTGAGTTTTGAGCCTGATACCAGCTCCTTGTTCTCTTAGGAGAACTGTGGGGCATTCTCACGGGGGTGCGGATACTTGCATGTGTAATTTTAGCTAGAGTTGATAGTAAAGTCAGGACCAAGCTTTTATGCTTATAGAACTTTCTAGGGTTCATTTTAACATCTTCAGTGTCATGCTTTAATTAAGCTATATAAAC